ATATATAAGAAATATCAGGGGGGTTTATTAGTTTGGTTGGAGAGTTCTAATCATAAGGATATTGGTACGTTGTATTTTTTGTTTGGTTTGTGATCTGGTATATTGGGTGCTGCTTTTTCTTTAATTATTCGTTTGGAATTGTCTAAGCCTGGATTGTTGTTGTGTAGGGGTCAGTTGTATAATTCTATTATTACGGCTCATGCTTTTTTGATGATTTTTTTTATGGTTATGCCTAGGATGATTGGGGGTTTTGGTAATTGGATGTTGCCTTTGATGTTGGGAGCGCCGGATATAAGTTTTCCTCGTTTGAATAATTTGAGTTTTTGGTTGTTGCCTACTTCAATGTTTTTGATTTTAGATTCTTGTTTTGTGGATATGGGTTGTGGTACGAGGTGAACTGTGTATCCTCCGTTGAGTAGTTTGGGTCATCCGGGGAGAAGGGTGGATTTGGCTATTTTTAGTTTGCACTGTGCGGGTTTGAGTTCTATTTTAGGTGGGATTAATTTTATGTGCACTACTAAGAATATGCGGAGTAGATCTATTTCTTTGGAGCATATAAGGTTGTTTGTTTGAGCGGTTTTTGTGACTGTTTTTTTGTTAGTTTTGTCTTTGCCTGTTTTAGCTGGAGCGATTACTATGTTATTGACGGATCGTAATTTGAATACTTCTTTTTTTGATCCTAGTTCTGGGGGGAATCCTTTGATTTATCAGCATTTGTTTTGGTTTTTTGGTCATCCGGAGGTTTATGTTTTGATTTTGCCGGCTTTTGGGATTGTTAGTCAGTCGACTTTATATTTGACTGGGAAGAAGGAGGTGTTTGGTTATTTGGGGATGGTTTATGCGATTTTAAGGATTGGTTTGATTGGTTGTGTGGTGTGAGCTCATCATATGTATACTGTTGGTATAGATTTAGATTCTCGTGCTTATTTTACTGCGGCTACTATGGTGATTGCGGTGCCGACTGGAGTGAAGGTTTTTAGTTGGTTGGCTACTTTGTTTGGGATGAAGTATAGTATTTCAGCCTATTTTGTTGTGGGTTATAGGATTTATTTTTTTTTATTTACTATTGGGGGTTTGACGGGTGTGATATTGTCAAATTCGAGATTGGATATTATTTTACATGATACGTATTATGTGGTAAGTCATTTTCATTATGTGTTGAGGCTGGGGGCTGTTTTTGGGATTTTTACGGGGGTTAGTTTATGGTGAAGATTTATGACGGGTTATGTTTATAATAAGTTGTATATGGTGGTGATGTTTTTTTTAATGTTTGTGGGTGTGAATTTAACTTTTTTTCCTTTGCATTTTGCTGGTTTGCACGGTTATCCTCGTAAATATTTGGATTATCCCGATGCTTATTCAGTTTGAAATGTAGTATCTTCTTTTGGTTCTTTGGTGAGAGTGTTTGCTTTGTTTATGTTTATTTTTTTGTTGTTGGAGTCTTTTTTTAGTTATCGTTTGGTGTTGGTGGATAATTATTATAATAGGAGTCCAGAGTATAGGTATAGGAGTTATGTGTTTGGTCATAGGTATCAGTCGGATGTTTATTTTAGTAGAAGAAGTTTAAAGTGTTAAAGAAGCTCTAGTATAAATTTTTGTATTTTTAATTGCAAATTAGAAGGTGACGGGTTTTTAGAGTAAGATAGGATAAGTTAGTCTGTAAGGTTCATATCCTTTGGGTGTTTTCTCTTATTATGGAAAGGTTTAGTATATGGGGGTATAATTTATTGTCGATAATTAGGTTAATGCCTTTAGATTCTTTAGTATAATTAGTATGTTTGATTTCCAATCAATGGGTTTAGGAGTTATTGATTTATTTTCAGGGTTAGGGGTAATTTGGGGTTTTCAGGAGGTTTGTTTGCTGTGTAATATGGATTGGTTTCATGGTTTTAATTGTAGGTTGTTATTAGGGGTTTTAGTGTTTGTGGCTTTGTTGTTTTGCTTGTTAATTTTTGAGGGTTATTTTTTTAAATATAAGGAAATGGAGTATCAGTTTGGGGAGTTGTTGTGTAGGATTTTTCCTACTTTGATTTTGTTGATGCAGATGGTTCCTTCGTTGGGTATTTTGTATTATTATGGTTTGATGAATTTGGATAGTGATTTAACGGTTAAAGTGGTTGGTCATCAGTGGTATTGGAGTTATGAGTTTGGGGATATTCCTGGTTTGGAGTTTGATTCTTATATGAAGTCTAGGGATCAGTTGGAGTTGGGTGAGCCTCGTTTGTTGGAAGTGGATAATCGTTGTGTTTTGCCTGAGGGGGTTAATGTTCGTTTTTGTATTACTTCTGGTGATGTGATTCATTCTTGGGCTTTGCCCAGTATGGCAGTTAAGTTGGATGCTATGAGAGGGATTTTGAGGATTTTGAATTATAGATTTTTTAATTTGGGGGTTTTTTATGGACAGTGTTCAGAGATTTGTGGGGCTAATCATAGGTTTATACCTATTGCTGTAGAGGTGACTTTGTTGGAAAATTTTAAGGGTTGGTGTAGTGTAAACATGGATTAGCTTGTTAGTTTAAGTTTAAAATTTTTATTTGTGGGGTAAAGGATTTTTGGGCTATAAGGATGGTTGTTTAGATTTTGGTATTGCATATCATTTGAAGAGAATTTTATGGTGATAAAAAATAGAAAGAAAGAGTAGAGGGTTAGTTGGTTTTATTGTTTCAAAATAAAGATTACTGGTTCTAGTGTTGAAAAGTCGTTCTTTCTTATATCTGTGTTGTTTGTTATTATTAGAAAATTGTATTATAAGGATTATGGGTTGAACATATAAAATTTGGAGTGTTTTTATTGTTAGTGTTATAACTGTTTTTTTTTTTTTAGGGTTAGTTTTTTATTTGATAGGTTTTTATTAAATGGATAATTTTTAAATTAGTAGTTGTTTTGAATTAAGTGTTCTTTTTGAATATAAATTGTTAAATGAAGGTTTGATCAAATGTTTTTTTTAAGACTTAGACTTTTTGATAAAGTTGGCTTCTGCCCGGTGGTTTGGATTTAATGGCAGTCTTAGCGTGAGGACATTAAGGTAGCAAAATAATTTGTGCTTTTATTGAGTTCTAGTATGAATGAAGTTATTGGTTGATTTTTTTCATTTTTTTTATATGAATTTGGATAAATATAAAAATTTATTTGTATAGTTGTACAAAGATAAGTCTTTGGAAATTCTTTTTAGTTTTATAATTTTGTTTTATATTTCTAAAAATTTTCTAGGGTAGAATATTATGTAGTGTTTTTGTTCTATTTAATAGGTTGAGGAATTACTCCAGAGTTAACAGAAAATCATACCTGATCTAGTTCTGATAGTAAGGTAAGTTTTACATCGATGTTGTATTTAAGTATATTAAGGAGGAGAAGATTTGATTTTTGAGACTGTTCTTCTTTTAATTAACTTAACGTGATATTAGTTTAATTCATCGTGAGATAGAATTGTTTATCTTGATAATTATTTGTAGTTAGTTTTGTTAGTACGAAAGGAAAATTATAAAAAGTTAGTAACTTTTAGGGATATTAATAGTTCATTTTGGTTTCTTTGTTTGTAGTTGTGTTGATTGCTTTGTTGTTGATTTTGATGTTATATGTATTGTGTTTTGTGATGAGGTTGAAGGAGGATAGTTTGAATAAGGTGAATTCTTTTGAGAGGGGGTTTTTGGGTTTGGTGAAGATTCAGAATTCTTTTAGGATTCATTTTTTTGTGGTGATGTTGATGTTTGTTATTTTTGATTTGGAGATTGTGATGTTTTTGGGTTTGTTAGTTTCGGATATTTCTTCTTTCTTTGGTTTTATATTGTTGTTGTTGTTTGTTTTGGGGGGTTTTTATATAGAGTGGTTTTATGGTAAGTTGATGTGATTGGTGTAGAGGTTGGAAATAGAATTTTTGGTTTTTTGATAGTGGTTTTTTTGTTTGTTTTGTTGTTTTTTTTATTGTTTTTGCCGGGGTTTAGTTTGTCTTTGAGTTTGTTGGAGTGGGATTTTTTGAGGTTAAAGTTTAGGTTTTTTTATGATAGGTTAGTTTTTTCTGTTATTTTGTTGTTGATTACTTTGAGGGTGGTATTGTTTAGAAGTTATTATTTGAGTGGTGAGTTAAATTTTGTTTATTATATGATAATGTTGATGTTATTTGTGGGTTCGATGTTTATGTTGAATTTTAGGGTAAGGGTGTTTACTATGATGGTGAGTTGGGATTTATTAGGTATTTCTAGTTTTTTTTTGGTTTTGTTCTATAGAAATTGGGATAGTAATTCTGGAGCTATGAATACAGCGTTAACTAATCGGTTGGGGGATTATTTTTTTTTTTTTTTTTTTGTTTCTTCTTTGTTTAGAAGGTATTATTTTTTTTCTTTTAGGTTTTTTGTGGTTAGGGGGTTGTTGTTTTTAGTTTTAGCTTCTTTTACGAAGAGTGCTCAGTTTCCTTTTAGTAGGTGGTTGCCAAAAGCTATGAGTGCGCCTACACCAGTTAGATCGTTGGTTCATAGTAGGACTTTGGTGACTGCTGGTCTTATTCTTTTGATGAATTTTGATTTAATGATTAATAGTTTTTGAATGATGTTGGTTATGTTGTTGGTTGGTTTGTTTACAATATTTTTTTCTAGTGTTATGGCTTTGGTGGAGGAGGATATAAAAAAAAAGGTGGTGGCGTTAAGTACTTTGTCACAGATGGGTTTTATGATGTTTACTTTGGGTTTAGGTTTGCATTTTGTTTCTTTATTACATTTGTTGAGGCATGCTCTTTTTAAAAGATGTTTGTTTATGCAGGTAGGTTATTTGATTCATATAAATTTTGGGCAGCAGGATAGACGTTATTATGGTAATAATGGAAGTTTGGTTATGTTTATTCAGTTGCAGATAATAACAACTTTGTTTTGTTTGTGTGGGTTGGTTTTTACTAGTGGAATGGTGAGTAAGGATTTGATTTTAGAGATGTTTTTTTTTAATAGATATGTTATGGTGTTGGGTTTGTTTTTTTTAGTTTCTGTTTTTTTGACTTTTGGTTATAGTTATCGTTTGTGAAAGAGGTTATTTATTAGGTTTTCAAAGGTGGTTATAAGTTTTGGTGGAAGAGTGTTGATGAATTATTTGAGTTTGTGTTTGGTTTTTTTTTCTGTAGTTTTTATGTATTGGATGGGGGAAAATTTGTTATGTTTGCCAAGTTTTTTTTGTATATGGATTTTTATTTGCCTTTGTTTTATATTTTTTTGTTGTTGAGGTTGTGTTATTTGTTGTTGAAATTTTTGATTAAGGAGTTGGTTTATAAGTTTCTTGTTGATTATTTGGCGAAGCTTTTTGTTTATGGTGGATTGAATTATAAGTTTGTGGATCAAGGTTTGATGAAGTTTGGTGGGTTTGGTGTTTTTTTATTTGATCAGTGTTTTTAGAAAATTTTTTGGGATGATAATAGGTAGATTAGGGTATAATAGGTTAGTATTTTTGTATTTTTTTAGTTTTTTGTTTTTATGGGATCTTAGTTTAATTAATAATATATGATTTGCATTTGTAAGATTTAGATTCTAATTGTGGGAGGTTAGTTTTTTAGTTTTGTTATATATTATATTAATTTATATTATATAAAACAAAGTTTTATATAATATATTAAAAAAAAATTGAACCAAATGTTCAATGTATATCATTGAATCTTTATTAGTTAAAGTCCACAATAGTTCCTTGAAGGAACTTTTATTGTGAGGACTTGTTAAGATAAAGATTCATATATATACTTTATATAATTATACAGCATATAGTTTTTATTATAAAATGTAGCATTTGGGTTGTTGAGATTTTTTTGCTGAAGAGAACTTGTAGTTTATTTAGAATAATTCATTTACAATGAGTAGGGTGTGGGTTTTGTGGATATTATGTTGTTATTTTCTTTGTTGTTTTGTGTGATAAGGTATATAAATAGAGATCCTATTAAGAGGAGGTTTTTTTTGATTTTTTCGATGTTATTTTGTATGCCGGTAATATCTTTTGTTGGTTATGTTTGGTATTCTTATTTTGTTTGTATGTTGTTTTTGAGGGGGATTTTTGTAATTTTGGTTTATTTTTCTAGGTTGTCTGGTTTTTTAGATTATGGTGTTTGTTGTTGAGGTTTGGGTGTGGTGTTGACTTTGTTTTTTTTTAGAGAGGTAGAGTTGAGTTTGCAAGGGGTTTCTTTTGTGGGTTTGGAGGTTTTTTATTATGAGGTGAATGTGGTTTTATTGTTTTATTTGATTGTGGTGTTGTTATTTTTTATAAGTTTTGTAAGTTATTATTTAAGTTTTTCTGGGGCTTTGCGTAGAGTTTAGATTATTTTTTTGTTTTTTAGATTGTTGATATTGTTTTTTAAGTGGAGTCGTTTTATTTTTGTTTTGATTTCTTTAGAGTTTTTGATGATGAGTAGTTTTTTTGTAAGTTTTTGGGTAGTTTTGAGGTATAATTGTTTTTTTTTTATGTGTCATTCGGTTGTTTCTAGGATTATGGGAATAGTGGTTATGGTAGGTAGTGTGAAGTTTTTTGGAAGTGATTTAAGGATTTTTTATAGATTTAAGTTAAGTTTAAACTATTAATTTTCAAAATTAAAAATTTTGTGTCTATAGAGATAATAGTATAATTTGTATGTTTTATTTTCGATAGGGAGGTTGTTTATCTTGTAAGGATTGCTTTTATGGATTTAAAGTTTGATTATGGCTTTTGAAGGGTTAAAATGGTATTATTTAATTTTAATTTATGGTGTAGGCAATGTGAATTTACCTTGGTAATTTATTATTTGTAATTTATTAGTTCCAGAATAATCGGCTATGCTAATAAAATTTAAACTTTATTTTTGTTGTGGCATGAAAGTGGTTTTTTAGCTTTGAGAGTTTTAGGTAAAATTGAGACTTTTGTTGGTGTTGGGTTGTGTCATTAAGGTTTTGGGGGCGAATTAGATTAGTACCTAATTAGTAAAAAAATTAAATGTTCAGGAGTAAAGTAGGATTTAAACTGAAAGAATATTGGCAGATTTTCTAAATTATCTTTGGAGGTTGAGTGATGATTGAGAACCCTCATTAACTACTTGGTTTTTTGGCTCATGTATGATCGTTTATTTTATGTTTAAGATATAGAATTTTAAATTTTTTTTTGAAAAAATAGATATATATTTGGTGGATAATTGAGTTTAATTTGACCTACATTATTGAGGATTTTGGATTGTTAAGGTAGTGTTAATATGAAATTGTAAAAGACAGTAAAAAAGTCTTTATGTCTTTTTGAAGAGTATTTAGAAATGGTACAAATCATCCATCAATTGCCTATAGGGGAGTAAGTTGTAGTAAAGTAGATTTAGGGGAACCTGTATCTAGGAGTTAAACTAGTGAAATTTGTTTTGAAAACGTTTTTGAGAATTTGATATTCTATAGTTTTAAGGGTTAGTTTAAGAAAGAATTGTTGATTGTTGATCGAGGGGTTTACTCTTAGGGTGGAGGATTTATTTTAATTTAAAATATTAGATTGTAAATCTAAAGATTGTGTTCTTGTTGTTAGTGGTTTTATTGATGTTGTTTTTGATAATGTTTTTTATTTTGCAGTCGGTGGCTTTTATTACTTTGTATGAGCGTCATTTATTGGGGAGGAGTCAGGTTCGTTTAGGTCCAACAAAGGCGAGTTTTATAGGGGTTTTGCAGGCTTTGTTAGACGGGGTGAAATTGTTGAAAAAGGAGCAGATTTTGCCTCTTTTTGCTTCTGATATGGTGTTTCTTTTGGTGCCGGGGGTTTCTTTTGTGTTGATGTATTTGGAGTGGTTTATGTTGCCTTATGTTTATGGGTTTTTGAGGTTGGAGTATTCTTTGTTATTTTTTTTGTGTTTGTTGGGTTTTAGGGTTTATTCTATTATGATTAGTGGGTATGTTAGTAAGTCTAAATATGGTATAGTGGGTGCTTTGCGGGCTAGTAGACAAAGGGTGTCTTATGAGATTGTGTTTTCTATTTATTTGTTGTCTGTGATGTTATTGGTTGGTTTGTTGATGTTTAAGGGGGGGTTTGAGTTGTTGATGTTTTTTGTATATTTGCCCTTTTTGGTTATGATTGTGGCGGAGTTAAATCGGGCGCCTTTTGATTTTGCAGAGGGAGAAAGTGAATTGGTGAGGGGTTATAATGTAGAGTTTGGAAGGGTGGCTTTTGTTTTGTTGTTTTTAAGTGAATATGGGAGTTTGATTTTTTTTTGTGTTCTTTATTCGGTGTTGTTTTTTGATTTTTCTTTGTTAGTGGTTTATTTAGTTTTTTCTTTGATGATTTTTATTCGTAGTTCTTATCCGCGTTATCGTTATGATTTGATAATAAAAATATTTTGGTTTAAGTTTTTGCCTGTTTCTTTGGTTTATTTGTTTTTTTTTTATTTAGTAGGGTTGGTATAGTGATTAATCAAGTTTTTTTGTTGGATGTATTTTTGTTGGTTTTTTTATTGCAGTATTTAGTTTTTTTTGAGGAGGGGATGTTAGGTAGGTTTTTTAAGAGGTTTTTAGATGTTTTGATTGGTGTTTTTAGTTATTCTTTAGGTTGTTCTATGAGTTATATGGTTTCTTTTTTTACTTTTGTGGTTTTGTTGTTGTTTTGTTTTGGGGGTTACTTTTCTTATTCTTTTTGTGTATGTGGTATGTTGGAATTTACTTTGGTTTATGCGTTGGTGGCTTGGTTGACTACAGTGTTGGTTATGATGTCGGGGGTGAAGTTTTCTGTTTATATAAGTAAGTCTGGTGATAAGTTTTTGAAAACTTTTAGGATGTTGATGGTAGAGGTGGTTAGTGAGTTGTCTCGTCCTTTGGCTTTGACGATTCGTTTGACGGTTAATGTAATGGTTGGGCATTTGATTGTTGGGTTTTTATATAGGAGAATTGAGAGGAATTTAGGGGAGTGTTATGTGTGGTTGTTGGTTTTAGCTATTATGTTGGAGTGTTTTGTTTTTTTTATTCAGAGTTATATTTTTTCTCGTTTGGTTTATTTGTATTTAAATGAGTAAGGGATGTTAACTTAAGTTTAAAGTGTTAGATTTTTAATCTAAAGATGTTGTTCACATTTCGAAGTTAATGTAGCATAAGAAGTGCATTTGTTTTAAGTGCAGAAGATATAGGTTAACTGATGAGTTTATTTAAGTCTTCTAAACTTATGATAGGGTGTTCCTGCTCATTGTTGTATTTGTTGTTTTTTTTTTTGTTGTGATTTTGAGTTTGTTTGTTGTGATGGTTGAGAATGTTTTTTTGGTGGAGGGTGTTTTTAGTTATAACTTTGTTAATTATTTTTATAAATAAGAAGGTTTTTGGTTATAGTAGAATTTTTAATTATTTTGTTTTGCAGGAGAGTTTGGGGTTGTTGTTTTTATTGTTGTTTTTTGATTTTTTTCCTGTGTTGATTTTGATGGTTAAGATTGGCGTAGCTCCTTTTCATTTTTGGTTGTTTAAAGTGGTAGGAGGTATGAGCGGGGTTAATTTGGTTTGGTTTTTGACTGTTCATAAGTTGCCTTTTACGTTAGTTTTTGTGCAGTTGTTTTGTTTGAATATAGTTTTTTTTTGTTGGTTGGTATGGTGGTGTGTTTGTTTCAGTTATTTAGGTTGAAGTCATTTAAAAAATATGTTGGTAGTTTCTTCTGTGGAGTCTTTTAGGTGGGTTGTTAGTGGTTTAGTAATGTCTTTTTTTAATGTGGTTTATTTGTTTTTTTATTATTTGGTTTTGATGATGTTTTTGTTGTATAAGTTTGATTTGATGGGTGGTTTGAGTAGTGGTTTTAGTTGAGAGTTGGTGTTGGTGTTTATAAATATGCCTTTTAGGGTTGGTTTTTTTGTTAAGATTATGATGTTGATGGAGTTTTTGAAGAGTTTTGGAGTTTATATAATTTTGATTTTGTTTGTGATATTTATGAGGGTTTTGTCTTTGAGGTTTTGGTTGGTTATTTTAAGTGTTAAGAAGTTGTTGTTTAATAAGTATAGTGTGTTATGTATGATTTATTGTTTTCCTTTGATATTGATAGTATTATTATAGGTTGTGTCATCTTTAGTAAAAGTGTAATTATATTATCTTGATGGGGTAAAGTTGTGAGGTGAAGATGTTAAATAGAGTTTCTATGTTTGATTACGGATCAGAAAGGTTAACATTTTTGTAATTTAGTTTAGTTAGAATTTTTATTTTTGGTGTAAGAGGGGTAGTTACAATGGATTTCTTTAGTTTAAGTTTTAAAATGTGACTTTGAAGAGGTTGAGATGAATGAAATGTTGAATAGTTTTGATTTAAAGGGGTTTTTTAGTTCTTTGGTTGTTAGGTTGCCCAGTAGAAAGAGTTTGACATTGAGTTGGAATTATGGGAGGATGTTGGGGATGGTTTTGTTGTTCCAGGTATTGACTGGTTTGTTTTTATCTTTTTACTATGTGGCGGATGGATTGATAGCCTTTAGGTCGGTGCAGTATATTATGTCTGATGTTGGTTTGGGTTGGTTGTTTCGGATTTTTCATTTTAATGGGGCTAGTTTGTTTTTTGTTTTTTTATATATGCATATTTTTAAGGGTTTATTTTTTATAAGTTATCGTTTGAAGAAGGTTTGGGGTACTGGTTTGTTGATTTTTTTGTTGGTTATAATGGAGGCCTTTATAGGTTATGTGTTGGTTTGGGCTCAAATGAGATTTTGGGCTGCGGTGGTAATTACTAGTTTGTTAAGAGTGATTCCTATTTGGGGCCAGTTGATTGTGATGTGGATTTGAGGAGGTTTTGGGGTTACAAGGTCTACTTTAAAGTTTTTTTTTGTTTTACATTTTTTGTTGCCTTGGTTTTTGATGGTGTTAGTAATAGTGCATATGGTTTTTTTACATAGAAGGGGGAGTACTTCTAGGTTGTATTGTCATGGAGATTATGATAAAATTGTTTTTGGTCCTTATTATTGGAATAAGGACTTTTATAATTTGATGGTGTTTGTAGTTTTTTTTGTGTTTGTTTTGTTAAAGCCTTTTGTTTTGGGGGATCCGGAAATATTTATTGAAGCTGATCCGATGACTAGTCCAGTCCATATTGTGCCGGAGTGGTATTTTTTGTTTGCGTATGCTATTTTACGAGCTATTCCTAATAAGGTTTTGGGTGTTTTGGCTTTGTTGATGAGTATCTTGATGTTTTATTTTTTTTTGATAGTGGGGAATTATACGTCTTGTTTGATGAAGTTGAATAAGTTTTTGGTTTTTATGTATATTGTAGTTTCTGTTTTGTTGAGTTGGCTTGGGCAGTGTGTGGTGGAGTATCCTTATTATGATTTGAGTTTAATTTTTTCTTTGGTATATTTTTTTTTAGTTATTGTGATGTTGTTGATTTATAATTTTAGGAAGTTTATTTATTATTAGGCACAAGTAGTATAGGATGTATGTTGAATTTAGGTTTTGAAGGAAGATTTGTGTTTTGTATCATAATTTTCATATTTTGAGTTTGTCTAGTTATGCTTATTATGTGTTTTTTAGGGTTTTGGGTGTTTCTAGTTCTTTGGTGTTGTTTTTTAAGTTTGGTTTTTTTTACCTGTATTGTTTAGGTTGTTTGTATTGTTGTATATTGCTTTTTTGTGAGGGAAGGATATTTCTTTGGAGGGTTTGAGTGGGTATCATAATTTTTTTTGTTATAGATGGATTTAAGTTTGGTATAATATTATTTATTTTTAGGGAAGTTATATTTTTTTTTAGTATTTTTTGAGTGTTTTTTGATGCGGCGTTGGTTCCTGTGCATGAGTTAGGAGGTGAGTGATCTTCTTGTGGTTTACTGATGGTTAATCCTTTTGGGGTGCCTTTGTTGAATACTATTATTTTGTTAAGTAGGGGGGTCAGGGTTACTTGGGCCCATTATAGGTTGTTAAGAAATAAAAAATGTGTAAATAGGATGGTGTTGACTTGCTTATTGGCTTTTTATTTTACTCTGGTGCAGTTGGTAGAATATAGGGAGGCTAGTTTTTCTATTTCAGATGGAATTTATGGTAGGATTTTTTATTTGTCTACTGGTTTTCATGGTTTACATGTGTTGTGTGGTGGGGTGTTTTTGTTTTTTAATTTATTGCGGTTGATAAAGTGTCACTTTAATTATAGTCATCACTTAGGGTTGGAGTTTGGGATTTTATATTGGCATTTTGTTGATGTGGTTTGGCTGTTTTTGTTTGTTTTTGTTTATTGGTGATCTTATTGCTAAGTTAGTTTAAGTTAAGAATTTTTGATTTGTAATTAAATGGTTTAGTTAGCTTTGATAAGGTTGTTATTGTTTGGATTTGTTGTGTTTTTTTATCCGTATTTGTTTTTTTTTGTTTTTTTGGGGGTTAGTCTGAAGATATTGAATAGGATTTCTTGAGGTGGTTTGTTTGTTTATGTAGATTGTTATGTGTTTGTGTTATTAGTGCTAATGATGATTTTTATTTTTGGGGTAGTAGTTTTTAGTGAGTTGGATGGAAACCTTAAGTATTTGAGGATGTTATTGATTATGTTTTGTTATTTTTTTGTGTCAAGGAATATGTTAATGTTGTATATGTTTTTTGAATTGTCGATGTTTCCAATTCTAGTAATGATTTTGGGGTTTGGGTTGCAAATTGAGAAGATTGGTTCTAGATATTATTTGTTGTTTTATACAACTTTTTGTTCTTTACCTTTTTTGTATGTGTATTATAAGAGATTTTTTTTTATGAGGTATAATTATTTTGATTTTTTTTTGTCTTGAGAGCTGTTAGTAGTGTTGTCCTTATGTTTTTTGGTTAAGTTTCCGGTGTATTTTTTGCATTTATGGTTGCCTAAGGCTCATGTGGAAGCACCGACTTCGGCTAGAATGTTGTTAGCTGGTTTATTGTTAAAATTGGGGACTGCTGGGTTTTTGCGTATTTTGGGGTCTTTAAATTTTTCTTATAATAATTTTTGAGTATTGTTATCTTTATTGGGTATAGTTTTGTCGGCTTTTAGCTGTTTGTTTCAGAGGGATTCTAAGTCTTTAGCGGCCTATTCTTCGGTCACTCATATAAGGTTTTTGTTGTTGGCGATGGGTGTTTTGTTTATCAGAGGTAAGGTGGCTAGTATGTTGATGATGTTGGCGCATGGGTATACGTCGACTTTAATATTTTATATAATTGGGGAGTTTTATCATGCTAGTTTGAGGCGTATGATGTATTTCTTGAATAGATTAATGAGATCTAGGTTGATTTTTGGTTTGATTTTTTTTTTAGTATTTTTGTCAAATAGGGGGGTGCCTCCTTCTTTGTCTTTTTTATCTGAATTTATAATTGTTGTCAATGCCTTTTTATTTAGTAAAGTTTTTTTATTGGTAATGGTTTATTTTATAGTATCGTTTTATTATTGTGTGTATTTGATTGTATGTTCTTGTATGGGTGGGGGGTTTATTAGATTGATAGGGGTTAAAATTGGATTTGTGTTGCCATTAGTGGTTATGATGTTTAATATTTTTTGGCTTTCGGTGTTTTATTAG